TGAATTGTTGTTCAGTTCATATTGAAATGAATCAAAATTGATAAGGAGTTAGTCAATGATGCTCGAGCATGTACTTGTTTTGAGTGCCTACTTATTTTCTATCGGTATCTATGGATTGATCACGAGCCGAAATATGGTTAGAGCCCTTATGTGTCTTGAACTTATACTGAATGCGGTTAATATAAATTTCGTAACATTTTCTGATTTTTTTGATAGCCGGCAATTAAAAGGAAATATTTTCTCCATTTTTGTTATAGCTATTGCCGCCGCTGAAGCAGCTATTGGACCGGCTATTGTTTCGTCAATTTATCGTAACAGAAAATCAACTCGTATCAATCAATCGAATTTGTTGAATAAGTAGTATTAATCATAGAAATTAGAATATTCATAAATTCAAATTAACATGCCCATACATTAAATCTAATCCACATTTTCGAAAATGTAAGAAATCAAAGTATTTTGGCTCTATCGCGCGAGTCGATCCAGAAGTAGATTGCTTCAAAATTTCTGGTAAATTATTGATTCATCTGGTGTTTAAATATATGATTTATTTACAAATTTACTAGATCGAAAATTTCTGACGTTCAAAAATTTATAGATCCAATGTCACACTCAGTAAAGATTTATGATACGTGTATAGGGTGTACTCAATGTGTGCGAGCCTGCCCAACCGATGTATTAGAAATGATACCTTGGGACGGATGTAAAGCTAAGCAAATCGCTTCTGCTCCAAGAACAGAGGACTGTGTCGGTTGTAAGAGATGTGAATCCGCCTGTCCAACGGATTTCTTGAGTGTTCGCGTTTATTTATGGCATGAAACAACTCGAAGTATGGGTCTAGCTTATTAATACGTTCCAGAAAACCCTACTCGAATACATTTGATTTTTTTACCTTTACCGACAAAAACCCGCGCTCAAAATATATTTATTTCGAGCACGGGTTTTTCTGGTCCAAGTTTATTTTGTTTTTACTATGAATAATTTTCCTTGGTTAACGCTAGTTGTAGTTTTGCCAATAACCGCGGGTTCCTTAATTTTCTTTCTTCCTCATAGAGGAAATAAGGTAATAAGATGGTATACTATATCTATATGCATAACGGAACTCCTTCTAACAACCTATGCATTCGGTTATCATTTCCAATTGGATGATCCGTTAATGCAACTAACGGAGAATTATCAATGGATCAATTTTTTTGATTTTTACTGGAGATTGGGAATAGATGGAATTTCTATAGGACCCATTTTACTGACAGGATTTATCACAACTTTAGCTACTTTAGCGGCTTGGCCCGTTACTCGAGATTCCCGACTATTCCATTTCCTAATGTTAGCAATGTATAGCGGTCAAATAGGACCATTTTCTTCTCAAGACCTTTTACTTTTTTTCATCATGTGGGAGTTAGAATTAATTCCCGTTTATCTACTTCTATCCATGTGGGGGGGAAAGAAACGTTTGTATTCAGCTACAAAATTTATTTTGTACACTGCCGGAGGTTCTGTTTTTTTATTAATAGGAGTTCTGGGTATTGGTTTATATGGCTCCACTGAACCGACATTAAATTTTGAAACATCAGCTAATCAATCGTATCCTGTAGCCCTGGAAATAATATTCTATATTGGATTTCTTATTGCTTTTGCTGTCAAATCACCGATCATACCCCTACACACATGGTTACCAGACACCCATGGAGAGGCACATTATAGTACTTGTATGCTTTTAGCCGGAATCTTATTAAAAATGGGAGCGTATGGGTTGGTTCGGATCAATATGGAATTATTACCCCATGCCCATTCTATATTTTCTCCCTGGTTGATGATAGTGGGCACAATTCAAATTATCTATGCAGCTTTAACATCTCCTGGTCAGCGTAATTTAAAAAAAAGAATAGCCTATTCCTCTGTATCTCATATGGGTTTCATAATTATAGGAATTGGTTCTATAAGCGATACAGGGCTCAATGGGGCCATTTTACAAATAATTTCTCACGGATTTATTGGCGCTGCGCTTTTTTTCTTGGCCGGAACGAGTTATGATAGAATACGACTTATTTATCTCGACGAAATGGGCGGAATGGCTATCGCAATTCCAAAAATATTCACGACTTTCAGTATCTTATCAATGGCTTCGCTTGCATTACCGGGCATGAGCGGTTTTGTTGCCGAATTGATAGTTTTTTTTGGAATACTTACTAGCCAAAAATATCTTTTAATGACAAAAGTATTAATTACTTTTGTAATGGCAATTGGAATGATATTAACTCCTATTTATTCATTATCTATGTTACGCCAGATGTTCTATGGATACAAGCTTTTTAATGCCCCAAACTCTTATTTTTTTGATTCTGGACCGCGAGAGTTATTTATTTCTATTTCTATCCTTTTACCTGTAATAGGTATTGGTATTTATCCCGATTTCGTTTTCTCATTATCAGTTGACAAGGTCGAAGCTATTATATCAAATTTTTTTTATAGATAGTTTTTGTCAATAAACCAAAATAAAAAACCTGATGATTTTTAAAATCGTTCATTGTACAAAAAAAGTCTTTTTCTGTTTTTAAGTTAAATAAAAAAATTGGAATTCTATATATAACCAGATATTTTTGACATTTTCGAGAACCATTTGAATCAAGTAATGGAAATGGAATGATTCAAATGGTTCTTGATGGTTTACATGAGGGTTTCATATATATACGTATGCTGCCCTAGGCTTCTAGTTGTCAAGTACCTTATTCAATTAGATGGTAATGTAAATGAACCATAACTATGTAACCCTATTCCTAATAGATTAACCCCAAAATAGCATATCCAAATTATAAGAAAGCCCATTGAGGCCACAATTGCAGAATTTACGCTTTCATAATTTTTATTTGTTCGAATATGTAAATAAATCGCAAATATGGTCCAAGTAATAAATGCCCAAGTCTCTTTTGGATCCCAATTCCAATAGGATCCCCATGCTTCATTAGCCCATACTGCTCCCGAAAGAATGCCTATGGTTAAAAGGATAAACCCTAAACTAATAATACGATAACTCCATCGATCCAATTGTTGAATTAATTGATATCTGTAATAATTCTGAGAAGAAATCAAAGAAGTGTTTTGTAACACATTGTTTCTTTCATTAACGTATTGAATCTCACCAAAGGAAAACGACTCCGTTAATAAATTATTGCTTTTACTAAAAATCCTTATGAATTTTCGAAATGTAATGACTAGAAGAGCTAGTGATAATAATGATCCACACAAAAGAGCTGCATAGCCCAATACCATCATACTTACGTGCATCATTAACCAATGGGATTGGAGAGCAGGTACTAATATTGCGGATTGATGCATTTCGGTTAAAAGACCTGAAGTAGCGAAACCCTGGGTAAAAATAACACTTGGCGCCGTTATTGCGCTTAAATGGTTTTTTTGTTTTTTAAAATACGGAATCATATGAATAATGGAAAAACCCCACGAAAGAAAAATTAATGATTCATATAAATCGCTTAATGGTAAATGCCCAAAATAAATCCAACGAGTAACTAATAATCCTGTTATGCAGAAAAAAGTAGCTATCATCCCCTTTTCTGATGAATCATATAGTCCTACGATTTCATCGACAAATAAAGTTATCAAATGAATTGTAATTACAATTGAAATGATCGAAAAGGATATATGAGTTAATATACGCTCTAAAGTTGAAAATATCATAAAATTTATTAAAAAGGGGGCCTCAATTATAGGAATTGAAATAGGGAATTGAATTTATTATAGGGCTTACTCTTTTCGAATTTAGAAAAAGACATGCCGCTACTCGGACTCGAACCGAGATGCTCTAGCACTGCTTCCTAAGAGCAGCGTGTCTACCGATTTCACCATAGCGGCTTATTCGAAATCATAATAACCTATTTTTATTCAATCGTCGAGATTGAGGGGGTTAATTCAATATTTTTTAGGAAAGATTAAAATTGATGACTAAAAATTTGTTTCAAAATTAGGCGGCATTTAATCTAAACGTTTTCGTTAATAATATTAATTATTCTTATAATAGTTTTGTTTTTTATTTATTTTAGGGTATCCTTTTTTTAACTTAACTAACAACGGGGTTTTTCGTTTCATAGTTTATTACTTTATGGTCTCCTGAAAATAAAACGGAACATTTTGAACTAGATAATTTTGACTTCAATCCATGGATAGAACTAAAAAGTAAATTGATTATCGAGTCAAGTCGATGGGGAAGGTGATAATCCCCATCTTGAAAATGATAAAACATACCAAAACAAAAGGTGAAACCTTGTGCTTGCGTCTATTCTTTTTTCAAACAAAAGAATACCATTCACTTTTTGAATTCAGTAGACAACCGAATTATTATTTCTACTAAAAAATAACAAAACAAAATGAATTCCATTTTATATTGTTATTGATCAGGTTAAAACATTAGAGAATGGAAATAATTTTTTTTTATTAAATAAAAATGAAATAGTAATTTAGATTATTATCTATTATTAATTATTATTATTAGATTAATATTATTTATAATCTTGATAACTTCTAAAGTTTAGAAAAAAAAACTTATAAATAAATTATAACAAAAATGAGACTATTTTTTGAATTAGACCGATTCACATTATTTAGTCTATTGTTTGATTATTTATTTGTCACACAAAAAAAACTTTTTGAGCTACCGGTAGAAAGAGATTTCGCTAACGAAAAAGCTTTCAATGCTGCCCAATACCCTTTCCTTTTCCAAATATTTTTACGAATACGTTTTTTTGAACTAGAGGTGCGCTTTTTTGGCACTGCCATTTTTAAATTATAATCGGTTCATCGGTTGGATGTGAAAGACATCTATTGTTCAAAATCAATTGTTCTTTACTATATCTCTAGCTAGCTATTCTCTAAATTACATTCCCCTCATCATAAAAGGTGTATGGAAAAATTGTCTAAAATATTACTAAGAACAATAAGATCTACTATGCCAAATAGAATAGATTGAAGTTGATAAAATAAAAAAT